ACTTTCTTCATTTTCAAAACACGAGCATCGGGGAGAGGATCGAAGAAAAATTGGAATAAATGAAATAAGTAAAAAAGTTCCTCGCTGGTCATACAAATTAATCAACGAGTTGGAACAACAAGAAAGAGAACATGAAGAAATTTCGGTAAAGGATTATGAAATTCGTTCAAGAAAATCAAAACGTGTAATAATTTTTACAGAGACCAGGGATACATACAATAATACGAAAAATACTACTAATCCTAATACTAATCATGGAGACAACAATCCTAATGCTAAGCCAGTAGAAAGAGAAATAGCTTTAATACGTTATTCACAACAACCAGACTTTCGTCGTGACATAATAAAAGGCTCCATGCGTCCTCAAAGACGTAAAACAATTACTTGGGAACTCTTTCAACCAAATATACATTCCCCCTTTTTTTTGGACCGACTAGACAAACCCCTTTTGTTTTCTTTTGATATCGCGCAGATGATGAAAATAATGTTTATCAATTTGATATGTAAAAACAGAGAATTTGTGATTTCAGATTATACTGAAGAAAGGATACAAAAAAGCGATAAAAAAGAGAAGGACAAAAGGGAGGAAAAAGCACGGGTAGAAATAGCAGAAGCCTGGGATAACATTCTATTTGCTCACGTAATAAGAGGCTCGTTGCTAGTAATCCAATCCATTCTTAGAAAATATATTTTCTTACCTTTATTGATAATAGCTAAAAATACCATCCGTACACTATTATTTCAATTTCCAGAATGGTCTGAGGATTTAAAAGATTGGAATAAAGAAATGCATGTTAAATGCACCTATAATGGAGTTCAATTATCCGAAAAAGAATTTCCGAAAAACTGGTTAACAGAGGGTATTCAGATAAAAATCCTATTCCCTTTTCGCCTGAAACCTTGGCACAGAGTTAAGCTACAATGCCCTCAAAAGGGACCAATGAAAATGAAAGAGAAGAAAGGGAAAAAAAAGAATTTTTGCTTTTTAACAGTTTTTGGGATGGAAACTGAATTTCCTTTTGGTTCTACCAAAAGAAGAACCTCTCTTTTTGATTTTAAACCCATTTGTAAAAAACTCGAAGAAAAGGTTAGAAAGTTTACAAAAAAGAGTTTTCTATTTATAAGGATTTTAAAAAAAAGAACAAAGTTTTCTTTAAATTTCACAAAATCAAAAGAAAGGAAAAAAACAGTTATCAAAAAAAGTCCATTTTTTTTTTTTAAAGAACAAATAAAAGAACTAATCACTATTCTATTAGTATTTAGCGGATTAGATGAATTGAATGAAACTAAAAAAGATTTTATAACTAATAAAAAGACTATTCATGAATCCGCGATTCAAATTATACCTATGGATTGGACAAATTCTTCACTGGCCGAAGCAAGAATGCAAGATTTGACTAATAAAAAAAGGACAATCATAAATCAAATAAAAAAAAAAAAAGAGAAGAAAGTGATCTTAAAGAAAAAAAAGAGTCCTAACAAAATAACTTATGGTACTAAAAGATTCGGATCATTAAAAAAGATACTAAAAAGAAGAAATGCTCGAGTAGTCCGTAAATTCCATTTTTTTAAAAAAAAAAATATTGAGAAAATATACATAGATATCTTTCTATCTATCATTCAAATTCTCAGAATCAATGCAGAACTTTTTCTTGAATCAGCTAGAAATCTTATTGACAAATACATTTATAATAATGACGAAAATCAAGAAAAAGCTGATATTGATAAAGTAAATCAAAATACAATTCACTTTATTTTGAATATCAAAAAGTCACTTACTAATATTAGTAATAAGAAAGAAAGGCTTTTTCGTGACTTATCTTCTTTGTCACAAGCATATGTATTTTACAAATTATCACAAACCAAATTTTTTAACTTATATAAGCTTAACTTATATAAGTTAAGCTTATATAAGTTAAGATCAGCTCTTCAATATCATGATCACGGAAGAACTCTTTTTCTTAAAAATAAAATAAAGGGTTATTTTGAAGTACAAGGAATATTTCATTCCCAATTAAGACATAAAAAACCGATTACTTCCACCATGAATCAATGGAAAAACTGGTTAAAAGCCGGTCATTATCAATACGATTTATCTCAGATAAGATGGTCTAGATTAGTACCACAAAAATGGCGAACTATTGTTAATCAAGGATGTATAGCTGAAAATAAATATTTTAAAAAAAGCGATTCATCTGAAAAAGACCGATTAATTCAGTACGAAAAAAAAAAGAATTTTGAAGCGGAGCCGTTACTAAATCAAAAAAATAATTTTAAAAAACACTATAGATATGATCTTTTAGCATATAAATTTATTAATGATAAAGATCCGAAGGACTCAGATATTTTTAGATTCTTATTAAAGGAAAAAAAGAACCAAGGGATTTTTTTGTATAATTACAAAACATATAACCGCAAATTTGTTCATCTGCCAGGAGATGTTCCTATGAATAACTATCTGGGAGAAGATGAGATTGTGGATATAGAGAAAAACCCGGCTAGAAAATATTTTGATTGGAGAATTCTCCGTTTTTGTATTAGAAACAAGATGGATATTGAATTATGGATTGATACCGGAACCAAAAGTAATAAAAATACGAAGACTGTGTCTAATAATTCTCAAATAATTGATAAAATTAATAAGAAAAGTCTTTTGTATCTCATGTTTCATCAAGATGAAGAAATCAATTCATCCCTCAAAAAAAACCTTTTTGATTGGATGGAAATGAATGAAAGAACATTAAGTAATTCCATATTGAATTTGGAACTTTGGTTCTTCCCAGAAATTTTGATACTTTACAATGCATATAAGAAAACCCCCGTAGCCATACCAATCAAATTACTTCTTTTTGATTTGAATGAAAATGTTTTTGAAAAAAAGAAGGTAAATAAAAAGAAAAAAAGAGATATTTTTATATTATTATTCTCGAATGAAAAAAAAACTATTGAAGTCAAGAATCAAAATGAAGAAGAAAAAGAATCTGAGAGACAAGTGGATCTTGGATCAGTTCGCTTAAACCAAGAAAAAGGTCTTGAAGAATCTTTTGCGGGATCAGACACGAAAAAGAAAAAAAAATACAAAAGTTCTACGGAAGCGGAGCTTGATTTCCTCCTAAAAAGGTATTTCTGTTTTCAATTACGATGGAATGCTTCTGTAAATCAAAGAGTACTCAATAATATAAAAGTATTTTGTCTCCTGCTTAGACTGATAAATCCAAACGAAATTGCTATATCCTCTATTCAAAGGAGAGAAATGAGTCTCGATATTTTACTAATTCAGAACAATTTGAGTCTTACAGAATTTTTGAAAAAAGGAATATTGATTATCGAACCAGTTCGTCTGGCTGTAAAAAATGTCGGACAGTTTCTTATGTACCAAACCATAAATATTTCATTGGGTCATAAGAGTAAGCACAAAATGAATCCAAGACACCAAGAAAAGGGCTGTGGTGATAAGACGAATTTCGATGAGTCCATTGCAAAACAGAAAAGAAACACTGTAAATAAAAACCAAAATCTTGATGATTTGTTTGTTCCTGAAAATACCTTTTTATCTCAACGTCGTAGAGAATTCGGAATTCTAATTTCTTTAAATTCGAAGAATAGCCAAGGTATTCATCAGATAAATACAGAATTTTTCAATGGAAATAACACTCAAACCTGTGGTAACGTTTCGAATAAAAACAGAGATCTTTATAGAGATAGAGAAAAAAAAAAAAAAAAACTAATTAAATTCAAACTCGTTTTTTGGACCAATTATCGATTAGAAGATTTAGCTTGTATGAATCGTTGTTGGTTTGATACCAATAATGGAAGTCGTTTCAATATGGTAAGAATACATATGTATCCACGATTAAAAACCCTTTAATGGTACGTTTTTCATATATTCCATAACATATTTTAGTTGATACATGAAAACAAAAATATGCACACATGCATTGTTTTTCATTCTATTCATATCATTAATTTATTAATTTAATGACATATCAATTCCATTTAAAAAGGAATCAACAGAATCTTATGATTCGAATCTTAGGTACAAATTTTTATTTTTTCTAAGTGTAGAAATAGATTATCTGTTTGAATCCCTATGCCCATAAAAACAATTGGATAAAATTAGAAATTCATAAGGAAATGAAGATTGTTGGGTATACAAAATGAAAAAGGAATCAGCATTATTATTACTGATCAAAAAATATATATATATATATATTTTTAATATTAAAAATATTTAAATTTAAGATTTAAGTAGGAGAGAAGATTTCATTTTATGGTCAAAAATGCATTCATCTCAGTTATTTCACAAAACGAAAAAGAAAAAAACAAAAACAAGGGATCCGTTGAATTGCAAGTATTCAGTTTTACTAATAAGATCCGAAGAATTACTTCACATTTGGAATTGCATAGAAAAGACTATTTATCTCAGAGAGGCCTCCGTAAAATTATAGGAAAACGCCAACGGCTGCTGTCTTATTTGTCAAATAAAAATGAAGTACGTTATAAACAATTAATTAGTCAGTTGGATATTCGGGAACCAAAAACACATTAATTTGAAAAGTCATTTTTGAGTTATTTGATTTATTATTATTAGATCTTACATTTTGATGAGCTTCTTTTCGTTTTTAGTTTTAGTAAGGTATGGAAGAATGAATCGAGGAAAAACCTATGAATGTATCATCTCCAAGACAAGACCTCATGATAGTCAATATGGGCCCACACCATCCATCAATGCATGGTGTTCTTCGACTCATCGTTACTCTAGATGGTGAAGATGTTATTGACTGTGAACCAATATTAGGTTATTTACACAGAGGGATGGAAAAAATTGCGGAAAACCGAACAATTATACAATATTTGCCCTATGTAACACGTTGGGATTATTTAGCTACGATGTTCACAGAAGCAATAACGGTAAATGGACCAGAACGGCTGGGAAATATTCAAATACCTAAAAGAGCTAGCCATATCAGAGTAATTATGTTGGAGTTGAGTCGTATAGCTTCTCATCTGTTATGGCTTGGCCCTTTTATGGCAGATATTGGTGCGCAAACCCCTTTCTTCTATATTTTCAGAGAAAGGGAATTAGTATATGATCTATTCGAAGCTGCCACTGGGATGAGAATGATGCATAATTTTTTTCGTATCGGAGGAGTAGTGGCCGATCTACCTCATGGCTGGATAGATAAATGCTTGGATTTCTGCGATTATTTTTTAACAGGGGCTGCTGAATATCAAAACCTTATTACGCGAAATCCTATTTTTTTAGAACGAGTTGAAGGCGTAGGTATTATTAGTGCAGAGGAAGCAATAAATTGGGGTTTATCAGGACCAATGCTACGAGCTTCTGGAATACAGTGGGATCTTCGCAAAGTTGATCATTATGAATGTTACAACGAATTTGATTGGGAAGCCCCGTGGCAAAAAGAAGGCGATTCATTAGCTCGTTATTTAGTCCGAATCAGTGAAATGAAGGAATCCATAAAAATTATTCAACAGGCTCTGGAAAGAATTCCGGGGGGGCCCTATGAGAATTTAGAAACCCGATGTTTTGATAGAGAGAGGGATCAAAACTGGAATGATTTTGAATATCGATTCATTAGTAAAAAAACCTCTCCTACTTTTGAATTGCCGAAACAAGAACTTTATGTGAGAGTCGAAGCACCAAAGGGAGAATTGGGAATTTTTCTGATAGGGGACCAGAGTGGTTTTCCTTGGAGATGGAAAATTCGTCCACCGGGGTTTATTAATTTGCAAATTCTTCCTCAGTTAGTTAAAAGAATGAAATTGGCTGATATTATGACGATACTAGGTAGCATCGATATCATTATGGGGGAAGTTGATCGTTGAAATGATACTTGATACACCAGAAATACAAGATATTCATTCTTTTTCCGGATTAGAATCCTTAAAAGAGATATATAACATTATATGGATGCTTGTTCCTATTTTAACTCTTGTATTGGGAATAACAATAGGGGTACTAGTAATTGTGTGGTTAGAAAGAGAAATAGCCGCAGGAGTACAACAACGTATTGGGCCCGAATATGCTGGTCCTTTAGGAGTTCTTCAAGCTCTAGCAGACGGGATAAAACTACTTTTTAAAGAGAATCTTCTTCCATCTCGGGGAGATACTCGTTTATTCAGCGTTGGCCCATCCATAGCAGTCATATCAATTCTACTAAGCTATTCAGTAATTCCTTTTGGCTATCACCTAGTTTTAGCTGATCTAAAGATTGGTGTTTTTTTATGGATTGCCATTTCAAGTATTGCTCCCATCGGACTTCTTATGTCAGGATATGGATCAAATAATAAATATTCTTTTTTAGGTGGTCTACGAGCCGCTGCTCAATCAATTAGTTATGAAATACCATTAACTCTATGTGTGTTATCAATATCTCTACGTGCGAGTCATTGAAACATAAACTTTTCTCTACGCCCTTATTTCTAAGAAACTATGAAAGACTAGGCGAAATGAATTAAATGGATATATTTTTTTATATTTATATATTTATCATTAAAATTAAAGTGGATGATCTAAATCGGATAGTTATATGAGTGAAAGAAAACAGCTTCTAAATTCGCAGTAAAAAGAATCAGTCTCATTTCCTAGGTACAAGAGTAAGAGGAAAGCGGAAAAAAAAAAAAAGAAGAATATCTTTTTTACCCCAAGATTGGTTGATTAGTCATCCTGGCTTGAAGCGGGGTTCCAATGATCAACCGTATTGACGTTTTACTATCGTTGGCATGTATTACCATAACGATAACGGGGGATTGAGCAAAAATGAGTGGATTGGTTAGAAACACCAAGATAGGCAACGGATTAGTAATCGAGATTATGTAAATTATCCCAAAGGACATTTTTGCCTAAAAAAAGAATATAAAAAGAATAATAATTGGGGCTTTAAATTCGTAGAAATTATCAAGTAGTACTCCCCACAATTCCGATCCAGAGTATGCTCCTATCCACCGATTATAAAAATCACTATCAGATACGAAACAACCCTTTACTTTTTTAAGTCCATTTTTTCTCAGAAAAGAAAGAAGAATAGGAACAAAAAAAAACTCTAACAATAGAAAAAAGAAAATCACAATAGAATAAAAAATGATCCTTTTTATTCTTTCTTTATCATAGACTTTATCATAGAGATAAAATTTATACCATAATTTATAAATTAATGGTATGTAGAATTCTTTTTCGGAGTCGAAAACAAGGTTGGGTTGAAAGATCTATTAATATTTCTACACACCCACAAGGAGTATTTGATTGAAATACGGAAGTTATTACTCAACAAGGAAAAGCTGAAATTCTTAAAGGATGAGATCAATTCAGAAGTACTTTATCTTTATTTATTGTTATAACAATAACAGACAGAATTCCATTGGTCTAATTAGAGGACATTGTGATCCTACCTATTCTACTATCCGACAAACGTATCAAAATAAATAAAATATGACTTTGTCCTTAGATTTATTTATGACCCTCGAGGAGCCATATGAGGTGCAAATCTCATGTATGGTTCTGGAATAGCGGTGGGGACAGTTATGTTCTCATCGACTATAATTATCTAATAGTTTAAGTACAGTTGATATAGTTGAGGCACAGTCAAAATATGGTCTTTGGGGGTGGAATTTGTGGCGTCAACCTGTAGGGTTTATTGTTTTTCTAATTTCTTCTCTAGCAGAATGCGAGAGATTGCCCTTTGATTTACCAGAAGCGGAAGAAGAATTAGTAGCCGGTTATCAAACCGAATATTCGGGTATCAAATTTGGTTTATTTTATGTTGCTTCCTATCTAAACCTATTAGTTTCGTCATTATTTGTAACAGTTCTTTACTTGGGCGGTTGGAATATTTCTATTCCGCACTTTTTTGTTCCTAAGCTTTTTGAACTAAATAAAGTGAGTGGGGTTTTTGGAACAACAACGGGTATCTTTATTATATTGGCTAAAACTTATTTGTTCTTGTTCATTTCTATCACAACAAGATGGACTTTACCTAGACTAAGAATGGATCAACTATTAAATCTTGGCTGGAAATTTCTTTTACCTATTTCTCTCGGCAATCTATTATTAACAACCTCTTCACAACTCCTTTCATTGTAATGGAATACTATAAGTCTATATGTCTCAAACAAGAGAAAGAAACAAACATCAAATTGTTCCTAGATAATTAGGATATGCTCCCTATGGTGACTGGGTTCAGAAATTATGGTCAACAAACAATAAGGGCTGTAAGGTACATTGGTCAAAGTTTTATGATTACCTTATCCCACGCAAATCGTTTACCCGTAACTATTCAATACCCTTATGAAAAATTAATTACATCGGAGCGTTTCCGCGGTCGAATCCATTTTGAATTTGATAAATGTATTGCTTGTGAGGTATGTGTTCGTGTATGTCCTATAGATTTACCCGTTGTTGATTGGCAATTCGAAACGAATATTCGAAAGAAACGATTGCTTAATTATAGTATTGATTTTGGAATCTGTATATTTTGTGGTAACTGCGTTGAGTATTGTCCAACAAATTGTTTATCAATGACTGAAGAATACGAGCTTTCTACTTATGATCGTCACGAATTGAATTATAATCAAATTGCTTTGGGTCGTTTACCAATATCAGTAATTGACGATTATACAATTCGAACGATTTCGACTTTGCCTCAACTAAAAAGGAGTAAACCCTTGATTAAAGATAAAGACTAATTACTAAAATTCGGTTTTGATCGAAAAAAATGAGGTTTCGTTCCTTTTGTTTGGTCAATAAAATGACTACAAATCTTTAACTGTTGATTGGATTGATTGTAATAATTGCGACTTAATTTTGAGTCAAAATCTCTAAATTTTGATTGAAAATATCTTAATAGATACGGAATTATTTCGAACTATTTCGAAATAGAAATATTTTTTAGTTTTTAGAGTGTCGAACTCTCCTTTGGGATAAAGAGTGAGATTATTCTAATAGCTATACCTCAATTCACACCATTTAGGATTTCATTCAATTATAGGAACGTATCAAAAAGTTTTTGTTCCTGGTCGGGTCATCAATAAGGTCATGAAAAAATTAGATATATTTCTCTCTTCTTTATACGTAAAATGGATTTACCTGGATCAATACATGATTTTCTTTTAGTATTTCTGGGATTGGGCCTTATATTATTAGGTTTAGGGGTGGTATTGCTTACCAACCCAATTTATTCCGCCTTTTCGTTGGGATTGGTTCTTATTTGTATAGCCTTATTCTATATTTTATCAAATTCCTATTTTGTAGCTGCCGCACAACTCCTTATTTACGTAGGAGCCATAAATGTTTTAATCGTATTTGCTGTGATGTTCATGAATGGTTCAGAATATCACAACGCTTTTTATCTTTGGAACGCTGGAGGCGGGGTTACTTCACTGGTTTGTACAAGTATTTTTCTTTTACTAATTACTACTATTCCAGATACGTCATGGTATGGGATTATTTGGACTACAAGATCAAACCAGATTATAGAGAAAGATTTGATAACTAATAGTCAACAAATTGGAATTCGTTTATCAACAGATTTTTTTATTCCATTTGAACTCATTTCAATAATTCTTTTAGTTGCGTTAATAGGCGCGATTGCTGCGGCTCGTCAGTAACAATAGTAAAGCCTTAGACCTAGCCGCAGTAATCAAAATGAAACTTTGTTTTGTCTTATCACATTTAGTTTCCTTTAATTCTATTTGAAGATTATTCGTGTATAAATAGAAATATATTCAAAATAGAACTTCTTTTATTCGATCTATTACCAATATATTCTTTTTTTTTTACTTGTTATATTCGAGTCAATCGACTCTGTTAAATTTTTGTTCATATTGAAATAAATCGAAATTGCGAAGGAGTTGGTCAATGATGCTAGAACATATACTTGTTTTGAGTGCCTATTTATTTTGTATAGGTATTTATGGATTGATCACGAGCCAAAATATGGTTAGAGCCCTTATGTGTCTTGAACTTATAATGAATGCAATTAATATAAATTTCGTCACATTTTCTGATTTTTTTGATAGTCGCCAATTAAAAGGAACTATTTGCTCAATATTTGTTATAGCTATTGCAGCGGCTGAAGCAGCTATTGGACCGGCTATTGTTTCCTCAATTTATCGTAACAGAAAATCAACGCGTATCAATCAATCTAATTTGTTGAATAAGTAGTATTAATCATATAAATTATAATATTCACCAAAAAGATAATTATATAGCATACATGCTATATAATTATCTTTGTCAAAACGTAAGAAATGAAAGTCTCTTTGCCCTTTTTCATGCACATGCCTCGATCCAGAATTGATTCCAAAAATTCTTGTCAATTATTGATTCATCTAGTATATAAAGATATGATTCATTTATAAAATTACTAGATCAAAATTTATGACGTTCAAAAATTTATAGACCCAATGTCGCATTCAGTAAAGATTTATGATACATGTATAGGGTGTACCCAATGCGTCCGAGCCTGCCCCACAGATGTATTAGAAATGATACCTTGGGACGGATGTAAAGCTAAGCAAATTGCTTCTGCTCCAAGAACAGAGGACTGCGTCGGCTGTAAGAGATGTGAATCGGCCTGTCCAACGGATTTTTTGAGTGTTCGAGTTTATTTGTGGCATGAAACAACTCGAAGCATGGGTCTAGCTTATTGACCCATTTCCAACAACATGGTTTGAATACATTGTTTTTTATCGACAAAACCCGTACTCGAAACAAAAAAATAGAAACATATTCTGTTTTGAGCATGAGCACGGGTTTTTCTGGTCCAAGTCTATCTTGTCTTTATCACGAATTTTTTTCCTTGGTTAACAATCTTTGTAGTCTTTCCGATATCCGCAGGTTCCTTAATTTTCTTTCTGCCTCAACCTCAGGGAGGAAATAAAGTAATTAGGTGGTATGCTATATGTATATGCGTATTAGAACTTCTTTTAATGACCTACGTATTCTGCTATCGTTTCCAATCGGACGATCTATTAATTCAATTGGCGGAGAATTATAAGTGGGTCGATTTTTTTGGTTTTTACTGGAGATTGGGAATAGATGGACTTTCTATAGGACCCATTTTACTGACAGGATTTATCACTACTTTAGCTACTTTAGCGGCTTGGCCAGTTACTCGAGATTCCAGACTATTCCATTTCTTGATGTTAGCCATGTATAGTGGTCAAATAGGATTATTTTCTTCTCGAGATCTTTTACTTTTTTTCATCATGTGGGAGTTAGAATTAATTCCCGTTTATCTACTTATATTTATGTGGGGGGGAAAGCAACGTTTGTATTCAGCTACAAAGTTTATTTTATACACCGCAGGGGGTTCTCTTTTTTTATTAATAGGAATTCTAGGTATCTGTTTATATGGTTCCAACGAGCCAACATTAAATTTTGAAACATCAGCCAATCAACCCTATCCTTTAGCGCTGGAAATAATATTCTATATTGGATTTCTTATTGCTTTTGCTGTCAAATTACCGATTATACCCTTACATACATGGTTACCAGATACTCACGGAGAGGCACATTACAGCACTTGTATGCTTCTAGCCGGAATCTTATTAAAAATGGGAGCATATGGGTTGGTTCGGATCAATATGGAATTATTACCCCATGCTCACTCTCTAGTTTCTCCCTGGTTGATAATAATAGGCACAATTCAAATAATTTATGCAGCTTCAACATCTCCTAGTCAACGTAATTTAAAAAAAAGAATAGCCTATTCCTCGGTATCTCATATGGGTTTTATAATTATAGGAATTTGCTCTCTAAGCGATACGGGACTTAACGGAGCTCTTTTACAAATAATATCTCATGGATTTATCGGTGCTGCACTTTTTTTTGTGGCAGGAACGAGTTATGATAGAATACGTCTTCTTTATCTCGATAAAATGGGAGGAATGGCTATCTCGGTTCCAAAAATATTCACGATGTTCAGTATCTCATCAATGGCTTCTCTTGCATTACCGGGCATGAGCGGCTTTTTTGCAGAATTGATAATATTTTTTGGAATAATTACTAGCCAAAAATTTCTTTTACTGGCAAAAATACTAATTACTTTTGTCATGGCAATTGGAACGATATTAACTCCTGTTTATTTATTGTCTATGTTACACCAGATGTTCTATGGATACAAGCTATTTAATGCCTCAAACTCTTCTTTTTTGGATTTTGGACCGCGAGAGTTGTTTATTTCAATCTCTATCCTTCTACCTGTAATAGGTATTGGCATTTATCCGGACTTCGTTTTCTCATTATCGGGTGACAAGGTCGAGGCTATTTTGTATAATTATTAATTTTGAATTTTGAATTCTACAAAAAATGAATAATTAGATAATAAAAAAAAAAAAAAGAAAGGCTTTTTGCCTTTTTTGAAGTTAAAAAAAAAGTTGTAACTGGATAGTGTGCCGTTTGACAGAACCATTTGAATCAAGTAATAAGTGATTCAAATGGTTCTCGATGGATGACATTTACACAAAGTTTCTTATATAGACTTATACACTGTCCTATGGTTGTTTTTGTCAAGACCTTCTTTTTTTGTCTTAAATTCAATTAGATATTAATGTAAATGAACCATAACTGTGCAGCCCTATTCCTAATAGATTAACTCCTAAATAACATATCCAAATTAGAAGAAAGCCTATAAAAGCCACAATTGCGGAATTTACACCTTCCCATTTTTTATGTGTTCTAGTATGTAAATAAATTGCGAATATTGCCCAAGTAATAAATGCCCAAGTTTCCTTTGGGTCCCAACTCCAATATGATCCCCATGCCTCATTAGCCCAGACTGCTCCCGAAAGAATACCCATAGTTAAAAGGATAAATCCTATACTAATAATATGATAACTCCAACAATCTAATTGGTGAATCAACTGAGACCTGTAATAATTTTTAGAAGAAAGAAAAGAAGTGTTTCGTAAAACACTGCCACTTCCGTTCATGTATTGAATCTCATTAAAGAAAAAAGATTTATTTACAAAATTATTGCTTTTAAAAAGAAAAAGAATCCTTATGATTTTTCGAAATGTAATGACTAGAAGAGCCACTGATAATAATGATCCACATAAAAGGGCCGCATAGGCCAATACCATCATACTTACGTGCATTACTAACCACTGGGATTGTAGAGCCGGTACTAATAGTGCAGACCGATGCATTTCAGTTAAAAAACCGGAAGTAGCAAAGCCTTGGGTAAAAAGTGCACTTGGCGCAGTTATTAGGCTTAAATTTTTTTGATGTTTTTTAAAATACGGAATTATATGAATAATCAATAAACTCCATGAAAGAAAGACTAATGATTCATATAAATTACTTAATGGTAAATGTCCCAAATAAATACAACGAGTAACTAATAATCCAGTTATACAGAAAAAAGTGGCTATCGTTCCCTTTTCTGACGACTCATATAGTCCGACGATTTCATCGAGTAATATAGTTATCAAATGAATTGTAATTACAATGGAAACAACCGAAACGGATATATGAGTTAATATATGCTCTAAAGTAGAAAATATCATAAAAGAAAAGGTCCCCATGATTCTATAGAATCAATTCAAATAAGTAATTGAATTCATTATAGGAACTTTTTATAGGTAGAAAGTGCCATGCCGCTACTCGGACTCGAACCGAGATGCTCTAGCACTGCTTCCTAAGAGCAGCGTGTCTACCGATTTCACCATAGCGGCTTGCTAGAAATCATAATAACCAATTATTATTCAATCGTCGAGATTGAAAGAGTCAATTCAATGCAATCTTTTTTAGGTTAGGAAAGATGAAAATTGATTAATCGAAAACCCTTTTATTTTATTATTTTAATAGGGATTTGGACGTTCTAATCATAATCCTTATTTTTTTTTTATTGTGATAGGTATAGGTGGTGATAAAGGTCGATGGGGAAAATAAGAATCCCCATCCCGCGAAAATGATCAAAGAGACTAAAAAGAAAGTTGAAACCTTGTGTCTTGTATTTTGTCTTTTTTTAAACAAAAAGTATAATTTGAGGATTCAGTAGATAACAGACTTTGCATTCGACATATCCTAAAAGAAAAATGAGTTCAATTTAATATTGATCAATATATTAGTGAATGAAAAGCCTTTTTTCCATTTTAGATTAAAAATTAGAAAAAAAACTAGACTTTTTTCTATTCAGGACAAGTTAGATTATTTCACCCTTTGATTTTTGATTTTTATTTGTCGCACAAAAAAACTTTTTGAATTCCCCGTAGCAAGGGATTTCGCTAATGAAAAGGCTTTCAACGCTGCCCAATATCCCTTTCTTTTCCAACTATTTTTACGAATACGCTTTTTTGATATAGAAGTGCGCTTTTTTGGAACTGCCATTCACAAATTTGGAGGTTACTCATTGCTAGGATTGGATGTGAAAGACATTTTTTGGTTAAAAACCAATTGTTCTTTATCTTTACTATTCAGTATCCTTTTTATTCCTTAGATTCTACTATTTTTCTAAAAAACCTATTCATTTTCATTTATATTTCTGTCTATTTTCGTCATGCTACCTTTATACATGTAATATAGATCGAATAAAATATATCGAGACATTCAAAAGCCTAAGCCATGCATACCTAATACAAAATTTTTTCGAGCAAGGTTAAGCTTGAATAAGGAAGTATACCCAACTTTCAATTAAAATAAAATGAGACGGCATTAGTTAATCTATTAAAGGATACATGATTTTCGAAAAGACATTTTAGTGATTTATTTTTTGAATTCCATGGAAAGTATTCAATACCGTCGAATTTACTACAAATATAAATGTCTTTTATTCTAATGGAATACAATAAATCCGTTCAAAAATGGATTGTTTAACGATTCTGATTCGAGATAAACGAACTACAAAGAAATTCTGATTTAATTGGGTCAAGGTATGCACAGTTTTTTACGATTCATATCAAAATCAAGTACTGTTTTTGCTATAATTCTTTATCCTTTCTCTATAGATAGAAATTCTCGTAATTCCTAAAAAAAAACTTTTCATTTTTTAGATCTTCATAAAAGTTTTTCTTACTATTAACTATATAGTTAATAGTAAATTAATATTAAATTAATATTCAAAAAAAAAAAAAGAAAAAAAGTAAGTATTTTTTTACTTTTTACTAATAATTTGGGTATATCATATTATTTGACCAAGTCTAACTTATTGATTTGAATATGTGAAGTTCTTTGAAAAGATTCAGATTTAGAATAATAATAATTAAGAATATCAAATTTTAGTTAAGTTTTGCATATTTTGCTTTTTTTATTGACCGGCTCTTTTCAAAAGGGACAAGAACGAGGGAGTCAAAGACAATTGATTAAAAAAAAATTTATGGAACATATATATCAATATTCCGGGATCATCCCTTTTATTACACTTCCAGTTCCTATGGTAATAATGGGGGGACTTCTACTTTTTCCGACAGTAACAAAAAAAATTCGCCGTATGTTGTCTTTTTCTAGTCTTGTTTTGTTAAGTATAGTCATGCTTTTTTCATTAAATCTTCTTCTTCAGCAAATCTATAGCAGTTCCATCTATAAATCAGTGTGGTCTTGGACTATCAATAATGATTTTTCTTTAGAGTTCGGCTATTTGATCGACCCGCTGACTTCTATTATGTTAATATTGATCACTACTGTTGGAATCATGGTGCTTATTTATAGCGACAATTATATGTCTCATGATCAAGGATATTTGAGATTTTTTGCTTCTATGAGTTTTTTCAATACTTCAATGTTGGGTTTAGTCTCGAGTTGTAATTTAATACAAATTTATATTTTTTGGGAATTGGTTGGGATGTGTTCTTATCTATTAATAGGTTTTTGGTTTACGCGACCTCTTGTGGGTACTGCGTGTCAAAAGGCGTTTATAACTAACCGTGTCGGGGATTTTGGTTTATTATTAGGAATTTTAGGTTTTTATTGGATAACGGGTAGTTTCGAATTTCGGGATTTGTTCGAAATATTCAACAACTTAATTTATAAAAATGAGATTGATTTGTTATTTGTTACTTTGTGTTCCTTGCTATTATTTTCCGGTGCAGTTGCTAAATCCGCGCAGTTTCCCCTTCATGTGTGGTTACCAGATGCCATGGAAGGGCCTACTCCTATTTCGGCTCTCATACATGCTGCTACTATGGTAGCAGCAGGCATTTTTCTTGTAGCTCGCCTTCTTCCTCTTTTCTTAGTCATACCTTACGTTATGAATTTAATAGCCTTAATAGGTATATTAACAGTACTATTAGGAGCTACTTTAGCTCTTGCTCAAAAAGATATTAAGAGAAGTTTAGCTTATTCTACAATGTCTCAATTGGGCTATATCATGTTAGCTTTAGGTCTGGGCTCTTCTCGAGCCGCTTTATTTCATTTGATTACTCACGCCTATTCAAAAGCTTTGTTGTTTTTAGGATCTGGATCAATTATTCATTCAATGGAGGCTATTGTTGGATATTCTCCCGATAAAAGTCAGAATATGGTTCTTATGGGCGGTTTAACAAAACATGTTCCAATTACAAAAATTTCTTTTTTACTAGGTACACTTTCTCTTTGTGGTATTCCTCCCTTTGCATGTTTTTGGTCTAAAGATGAAATACTTAATGATAGTTGGTTATATTCACCGATTTTTTCAATAATCGCTTGTTCCGCGGCTGGATTAACCGCATTTTATATGTTTCGGATCTATTTACTTACTTTTGAAGGTCATTTGAATCCTTATTTTCAAGATTACAGTGGAAAAAAAGGTAGCTCCTTCTATTCAATATCTTTATGGGGTAAAGAGGGGCCAAGTCCGATAAAAAAAAAAATTATTTATTATCTTTATTAAAAATAAATAATAATAAAAGGGCTTCATTTTTTTGTTTTTGCAAGAAGACAGATCGACTTGATCTTAATGTAAGAAAGATAACGAGGGCCTTTCGTACTATTCATTTTAATAATACTTTAAATCCTTATCCTCATGAATCGAACAATACTATGCTAGTTCCTATACTTATATTGGCCTTATTTACCTTGTTTAGTGGGGTCATAGGAATTACTTTCAATCAAGAGGGGGAGCGATTGGATATATTATCCAAATTGTTAACTCCACCGATAAACCTCTTAGATCAAAATTCAAAAGAATCCAAGGATTGGTATCAATTTTTAACAAATGCAACTTTTCCAGTCAGTATAGCTTTTGGGGGAATTTTGTTCGCATCCTTTTTATACAAGCCTGTTTATTCATCTTTACAAAATTTGAACTTCCTAAATTTAGTTGTCAAAAAGGGTTCTCAAAGAATTCTTAGGGACAAACTAATATATTTAATATATCATTTGTCATATAATCGTGGTTATATAGATGCTTTTTATGCAAAATTTATAACTAGGGGTCTAAGAGGATTGGCAGAACTAACTCATTTTTTTGATAGACAAATAATCGATAGAATTACAAATGTAATGGGTCTTGCAAGTTTTTTTCTTGGAGAGGTTATAAAATATGTAGGAGGTGGTCGCATCTCT